AATTGCACGTGTTGAATGGATCAGAGAAGGCAGAGTTCCTTTACAAACAATTGAAGCTAAAATTGATTATTGTTCCTATACAGTTCGAACTATTTATGGGGTTTTAGGAATAAAAATTTGGATATTCGTAGACGAAGAATAAAAAAACTTGATTTTTCTTTACATTTTATCCAACGATAAAAAACGAAAACTATGTAGTATAACACTATACAGTAATAAAACAGTAATAAAAAAATTGCAGTCTTCTTTTTTATGTTTTAAAAAAAAATAAGCAATTCTATAAGGTTGAATAATAATTTCCATCAAAACTCTTTTGATATAATTGCTATGCTTAGTGTGTGACTCGTTGGTTTAGGATTCGATTAGATTAAGATAAAAAAAAAAGAACTTACCTATAATAACTATAACATTAATAAATAACCTAAGGAACTCATTGCTTCGCATTATCTGGATCCAAAAAAATAAGTCAAGATATGATAGGCTGATCATATCATTGTAGCAACTGAATAAAAAAATAAATAAAGAAATATGATTATTAAGTTATGAAAGGTAATCGAAAAGTCGGCGGATAAATGGAAGGATGAAAGAAAGAGAGACAAAATAAAATATTAATGATATATGATTCCAATTTGGAAAGTCTATGAGGTCACTGTAAGAAAAGCAATGTAATAAAGCATCAATACAGATTCATTCATAATAATTAGATAAATCTGTTCCGAAAACAAAAAATTAAGAGCCTTGAGCCAATAAAAGCTGAGAAAATTGCCTCAAAAACAAATTAAAAAATGAAATTCAAAATTTCATGTAAGAGCTCCATTGTAGAATTCGGGCCTAATGATTAATCAAGAAGCGATGGGAACGACGGAACCCATGAATATAGAGGATTCTAGTGAAAAACAAATCTTAGTAATTCATTGGACAGGATGGCGGAATAAACCAGAAACTTTATTATCTATTCTGATTTTGATTCAGAAACCTCATGGGATAAACATGAAACTTAAATAGATATTGAAAGAGTAAATATTCGCCGGCGCAAAATTTTATTACTTTTTTTTTCAAATAAAAAAAAGTAATAAAATATGAAAAAAAAAAATGAAAAAGATAAAAGAAAATAAGGATTTGTTAGAATATTCTAACTCTAACAAAAACTACATTCGAGATGATGATATTACGTTATTTTTAAATAAATATAAATAGAATTCATCTTGGATTCCATTTCGAAAAAGACATATAAAAATTTAGAAGAGATCAGATGAAATTTCAAAAAAATACCATGATTAATAGAATTAATCATTAACTACATCTATATCTTAATACAAACTTTTTTATTTTTAGTCCTTTTATTCGCGAGGAGCTGGATGAGAAGAAACTCTCACGTTCAGTTCTGTAGTAGAGATGGAATTTCTAATAAAAAAAACCATCAACTATAACCCCAAAAGAACCAGATTTCGTAAACAACATCGAGGAAGACTAAAAGGAATATCTTCTCGTGGGAATCGTATTTGTTTTGGCAGATATGCTCTTCAAACACTTGAACCCGCTTGGATCACATCTAGACAAATAGAAGCAGGGCGACGAGCAATGACACGAAATGTACGACGTGGTGGAAAAATTTGGGTACGTATATTTCCAGACAAACCAGTTACAGTAAGACCCGCGGAAACGCGTATGGGTTCTGGGAAAGGATCCCCAGAGTATTGGGTAGCTGTGGTTAAACCAGGTAAAATCCTTTATGAAATGGGTGGTGTACCCGAAAATATAGCCAGAAAAGCTATTTCAATAGCGGCATCAAAAATGCCTATAAAAACCCAATTCATTATTTATGAATAGGAATATAGAATAAAAAAGCTAAATAACATTTAAGGATAAAAAGATTATAAGTTTTCTTTTTTTGACAAACAATATTTTTTTACTTCGTCCTTTACATTAAAAGAAGAGACATTAAAAGAAGAGATACAAAAAAATGATATGATTCAACCACAAACCTATTTGAATGTAGCAGACAACAGCGGGGCTCGAGAATTGATGTGTATTCGAATAATAGGAGCTAGTAATCGCCGATATGCTCATATTGGTGACGTTATTGTTGCTGTAATCAAGGAAGCAATACCAAATACTCCTCTAGAAAGATCAGAAGTGATCAGAGCTGTAATTGTACGTACTTGTAAAGAACTCAAACGTAACAATGGGACGATAATACGATATGATGACAATGCTGCAGTTGTCATTGATCAAGAAGGAAATCCAAAAGGAACTCGAGTTTTTGGGGCGATCCCACGGGAATTGAGACAATTAAACTTTACTAAAATAGTTTCATTAGCTCCTGAGGTATTATAAGACCTAAATATCGATAGTTAGTATCGGATAGGATTAAAAAAATGGTATTAAAATTAATTAATAGATTGTGTATCACGCATATACCCTTAATAATAAAATATAATAAAATATTAATAATTTAATTCATATATTAATATATAATTCGTCTATATCTATATATAAATATATATAAATAAAAAAAAAAGAACATGTTGATTATATCAAAATTATAGAACAATAAGGAATTTTAACTTATCATGGGGAAAGACACTATTGCTGATATAATAACCTCTATACGAAATGCTGACATGAATAGAAAAGGAACGGTTCGGATAGGATCGACTAACATCACGGAAAGCATTGTTAAAATACTTTTACGAGAGGGTTTTATCGAAAACGTAAGGAAACATCGCGAAAACAACCAATATTTTTTGATTTTAACCCTAAGACATAGACGAAATAAGAAAGAATCCTATAAAACGATTTTAAATTTAAAGAGAATAAGTCGACCGGGTCTACGAATCTATTCTAACTCTCAACGACTTCCACGAATTTTAGGCGGAATAGGAATTGTAATCCTTTCTACTTCTCAAGGTATAATGACAGACCGAGAAGCTCGACTAAAAAGAATCGGCGGAGAAATTTTATGTTATATATGGTAATCCTTCGAATATCAAAATTTTATATCCAGAACTTACTATTTGTGAAAAAAAAAAGGGGGTTGTGTAATACCACCCCTGCTAAAAAAGTTTAGAAGGTTTTACCTCGAATGAAATTAAAGAAAAAATGAATTAATGAAAGTTTTCTTTCTGAATCACTTCCGACCGGCATGGTTCAATTTTGTTTAGATACTAAAGATTTGTTTGATTTTAGGTCATGCTTCTGAAAGGATTCGACATATTTTTGTATAGGTATACCTATAGGATAAAAAGGTAAAAATTTTAGTAAGTTCTTAGGTATAAGTTAATCAGGGGACAGCCATTTTCTAGACCCCATAACAAGGATTCAAATGAGTAAGTGATTTTTTTTATTTCAACATTCCTTTCACGAAGATACAATTCAAAATTCAAAAATATCAAGAAACCTTTTTTTCGTCCAATAATAAGTATATTCAGAGAATTAAGGAATAACAACTATGAAAATAAGGGCTTCCGTTCGTAAAATTTGTGAAAAGTGTCGACTAATCCGTAGGAGAGGGCGAATTATAGTAATTTGTTCCAACCCGAGGCATAAACAAAGACAAGGATAATCTTACTAAAGGAAATAAAGGAAAAGGCACTTCCAAGGAGCTGGCAAAAAAAAGTCCGTTTTGACATGAAATGGATATATCCATATATTTCTTGTGAAATGAAAAAATATGGCAAAACCTATATTAAGAATTGGTTCACGTAAAAATACACGTAGTGGTTCACGTAAAAATGTACGTAGAATACCAAAGGGAGTTATTCATGTTCAAGCAAGTTTCAACAATACCATTGTGACCATTACAGATGTCCGGGGTCGGGTTATTTCTTGGTCCTCCGCGGGTACTTGTGGATTCAGGGGTACAAGAAGAGGAACACCTTTTGCTGCTCAAACCGCAGCAGGAAATGCTATTCGAGCAGTAGTGGATCAAGGTATGCAACGAGCTGAAGTAAGGATAAAAGGCCCTGGACTGGGACGAGATGCCGCATTACGAGCTATTCGTAGAAGCGGTATACTTTTAAGTTTCGTACGGGATGTAACCCCTATGCCACATAATGGTTGTAGACCCCCTAAAAAAAGACGTGTATAGAACTAAAAAAAGGCTGAAAGGGTTTCAAGAGAAATAAACGATTCAATGATCTGATCAAATAAAATTACTATGGTTCGAGAGAAAGTCAAAGTATCTACTCGGACACTACAGTGGAAGTGTGTTGAATCAAGAAGAGACAGTAAGCGTCTTTATTATGGACGCTTTATTCTGTCTCCACTTATGAAAGGTCAAGCCGATACAATAGGCATTGCGATGCGAAGAGCTTTACTTGGCGAAATAGAAGGAACATGTATTACACGTGCAAAATCTGAGAACATACCACATGACTATTCTAACATAGTAGGTATTCAAGAATCAGTACATGAAATTTTCATGAATTTGAACGAGATTGTATTAAGAAGTAATCTATATGGAACGCGCAACGCGCTTATTTGTGTCCAAGGTCCCGGATATATAACTGCTCAAGACATAATTTTACCGCCCTCTGTGGAAATCATTGATAATACACAGCATATAGCTACCTTAACGGAACCAATAGATTTGTGTATTGGATTAAAAATCGAGAGGAATCGCGGATATAGTCTAAAAATGTCAAATAACTTTGAAGACCGAAGTTATCCTATGGATGCTGTATTCATGCCTGTTCAAAACGCGAATCATAGTATTCATTCTTATGGGAATGGGAATGAAAAACAAGAGATTCTTTTTCTAGAAATATGGACAAATGGAAGTTTAACTCCTAAAGAAGCACTTCATGAAGCCTCCCGGAATTTGATTAATTTATTTATTCCTTTTCTACATGTAGAAGAAGAAACGTTCTATTTAGAGAACAATCAACATCAAGTTACTTTACCCCTTTTTCCTTTTCATTTTCATAATAGATTAGTTAATCTAAGAAAAAAAAAAAAAGAACTAGCATTTCAATATATTTTTATTGACCAATTAGAAT